AGTACCTTTATTTAAACTTAAGTTATTTATCGCATTTATTTTTAGTGTTTCGTAGTGGTTTTTTAAACCTTTATCACCAATTGACACAGAGTTGAATAAAAAATTTAAAAGGCTTTGTTTTTCTGGGTCAATAGGGGTCTCACTAGGAATAAAAAACAGAAAAGAAAAGGTCTACTTGTTTAAAAGGTAAAAATACTTTTGTTTGTAGCCTAATAGTTATATAAATGTGTGCTTGCATGTGCTATTGTATTATAAATTAATTATTAGTTTTATGAATACAATGTTAGGTTAGCGTGTTTAGAAGGTTGATTAATGTATTGGTTTGACCTTAAGGATAAATCTACTATGTCATAACAAAACTAATTAATGACAATTATTTCTACTTATTACCGGTAAAATTTTCATAGTACATCATACAAATCTCTCATGTCCGAGAACCGGAAAGCCAATAAAACCATTAATTCCATATTTACGTTGTCCATACAAACTACCTAAGTCTTTTATACCATTTTTATTACTCTTGAATGTTTATCGATAATCTAAAAACTTGAATTAATATAAAAAATCGTTGCACAACTTTTAAACCAATTTATGTTACACATTATATTGTTAAAGTTTAAGTTAATGATAAAAAATATTGCACTTGGTTCTATACCGCCCCTCCTTTTACATGTGCTTATTCTTATACAATAAACACATTATACGCGGTATAGTATGAGTGACCTCCCTATGTTACACTCTCCAATATTTCCTCTTATTTTTATTTCTATTGAGAATAAAAATATTTGCTTCACATGCGTAGAAAAAACTTTCTCAGCAGTCAGATTAAGAAGAAATATAAACCAAAAATCTAATATTAAGTTATATAGTTCATATCATATTAAACTATTGCTAATTGTAAACACTTAATATTATATCACCTAATAGATATAAAATATACGTAATCTTTTGATTACATATAAACGGTATGTTAGTTACTAATTAAGGTACTACACATTTATTGACCAACTATGTATATCTAGATAAGAAACACAAACATTAACAGAAACAAAAACGCGAACACAAACAAAACCAGTGAATTTGTAACTTAACTTAATATTTAGTAATATCAGTTATAAGTTCATAATTTATTTATGACACATAAAGAAGCAAACAACATATTGGTTCACTTTACTTAAAAAAAATAAAGTAGCTACCATACCAAATAATGGTTCAAACACAAGACAAAACTTAACCAATAGGTATATAAATATATTCCTCTACTTTATGTTAGATTATTTATATACATCCATCACATATTCTCTTTGTGCTTTTGATAAATTTTTATGTGCAGCGCTACAATCCTTAGAAGTGTCGTCCTTTATCATTTCAAGATAGCCTCTACGCATTATAACCTCAGCTTTTACTTTTTCACTTAGCTCTATACTGCTATTGTATAAAAGACTGCCTAACGTTTTGTATTCTACTATAGCTTTATGTTTTACATTACGTATAACTATTCAATAGCACACCGCTTCCTCTTCGTCTTCGTGTTTCATCTCAGTAATCGGGTTTTCACGTATATATTGTATCATATAAGGAGTAAGCTTTTCTCTAATAGACGCACTTAACTTTGGAATATAAGAATTTTCATCTAGATCAATACCATATTCGGCAATTATTCCAAGTTTATCATGTTTAGCTTTAGATTTATCTTGTTTAGATGAAGGTACTGACTCACTAACTTTAACAGGTTTTTTACCCTCACTTACGGAGGAGCTCCCTGTATTCATGTAGAGAACAATGTTGCTCATAGCTGACTTGGCGTTAGCAACTACTAGATCTAAATAACTCAAATAAAACCCTGATGGGGCTTTATATGATTCAGTTTTGCTATTAGAAGCTATTGAAGACTTATTAAGCTTAACTATAAACGCCCCTAATATGCTAGCTAAAATTACTTTATTGTTTTGATTAAGTAAAGTGCTTACATTAATCCCAGCAATAAGGTTTTTTGTGTATGATAGAGGATAAACTGGTGTAGAATTAGTAAGGTCAAGTATAGGCATAGCATAATCCGCTGAGTTTAACTCAGGGTTATGCAAGACCATGCTATAATCTAGAGGTTTAGATAGCCAAGACATCTCAAGAGAAGAAATATTAGGTGAAACGAATTTTAGTAAAATATAGTCAGAGCATTTGTTTCAAGCCATATCCGATTCAAATTGTAATACTGAAGCCATACTTGGTATACCATGGTGTATATCCGTGTAGGTATAATTAGCTTTATTTGTGGATAAAAAACCGTTTACCTTAGATTCTATGCTATTAGGATCTAATAAAGAAAGCCTTTGGCCCAGAGAAGCCTCTAATGGGTCTGTTATGCAACTTGACTCCATATTTAGTAACCCAGATAAAGTGGGTATAGAGTTCTTAATGTCTTGACTGCTGTCACATAATAACATACCAAAGTCAATAAACCCACTTTGTAAGGGTAAAATATTAAAGGTACTAGGCTTAGGTGAACTCACATCAATAGTTATTACTAGTAAACTAAACGTTATTAACAACAATAAAGTAATGTCCTTAATAGATATATAAGGTATTAGTATATATAAAATTAGACCTATTAATATATATAAAGCATAGGATGTTATAACGCCAGTATCTAAACTGCTTAAGCCTTTGCTTAATTTAAGTAATCCTTTTTCTAAACCATAAGGTCCTAATAGTTCTACTGAGCCTTTATCTAACACTCTAGTGGTTTGTCCTCCCAGGTTAAGAATAAAGCGAGTAATATATTTATTATAGAAAAGCTCAATTAAAAAGCGTTGGTTAAAGAAACTAAAGGTGTTATAACCCAATCTAGTAAACTTAAACTTGACAAGCAAATTAAATAAATATTCAGACAATATTAAGGATACTGCACTTAGTATAACGGTTAACAATAAGGGCAATAATTTAAATATATTAGGAACGGCAAACTCAGTTTCTAACATAATTTCGTGTAAAGGATGTATAAATAAACTGTTGTCTGCATAAAAACCAGAAGCTAGACCTATAAAGATATCCTTAGTTATATAACCAAAAAATATAGAAAGAACTGCCAATATCATTAAAGGTAAGCTCATAAACATATCACCTTCATGTGCTTTTCTATAATTAACTAAAGGTCCGTTAGCATTAGTTATAAATGTTAAATATAGAACTTTGACTGAATATAAAGTAGTGAACATAGCACCAATTGTTGCAATAAAATACACAGCAAGACTATAAAAATGGAATTGTCCGTATGCAGACTCAAGTATAAAGTCTTTAGAGTAAAAACCTGTCATAAAAGGAAAAGCCACTAAACTAAGAGAGGCTATAAACATAACTGAATAAGTCAAAGGTAAAAATCCTATTAAACCACCATATTTCCTAAAGTCTTGATTATCAGCTACAGCATGTATTACAGCACCTGCTCCCAAAAATAAAAGTCCTTTATAAAAAGCATGGTTAACTAAGTGAAACAAAGCAATGTTATATGAAGACAAGCCTACCGCGATAACCATCATACCTAATTGCAATTATGTATTACACTTGTAACACGAAATTTGGACCATTTCTTTGTTAATTTTTATATTTTTCTCATTTATCCAAAAATGCTACTCATTTATTAAACTGTTCTAAGGTATCAGAACTTGGTTTTCTATAAAGTCTTAATAGATAAAAATCTCTTATTAAAGCTAATCTAGCTGCCTTAGCTGTTTTTAAGGGGTATTTGTTAAAATAATTATCCATTAAATGGAATAATTCATTTTTTCTAAACACTGTATATTTAAAAGCCTCTACTTTAGGGCTCAAAATATAAATTTTTCCCCCGTATATCTTTTGTAGAGGTTCTAAAATATATCTATTTTTTTGAGTAACACTTATAAAAACCTGCCCAGATTCTTCATTTAAATGCAATGACCCATCACTATCTATAAAACCACTGTATCAACCGTTGTCAAAAGTTAAAGGTAATGGTTCTTTAAATTTTATACCATATTTTACGCATAATTTATTTAACTGTAACATACGACTAGGATTTCTGATTAATCCATTTAGTGCATTAATAAAATTAAGAACACCTTGCTTGTGGCGTACTTTATATCTTAAAGCATTAGCACCTGATACAGTAGTTATAGCTCCACCAAATTTATGCTTAATTTCATATAGTGCTCCTTTATCCCTTATGTCCATTGTGATTTGACAACTAACGTATCCTTTTTTAGTTAAAATAAAACAACCATCACCATCCATTAGACCAGCTAATCATTGATTAAATTTTATTAAATTTGGATCAGATTTATTATTATCCTTATTATTAGTGTTAGTTTGTTTTGTATACACAAACCGGGTTAAACAAAGTACACGATTCATAGTGTTTGTCATAGCAATAATAAATGTTGAACATAACACGTCACACAAAGTGATATATATTGTATAGATAAATGGAATAAATGATCTATATATTAAATTAATCAGTATTAACTTAATATAAATTAACATCAAACGTATGGCCTCTGAGATTCCTACTAGCTTGCTTATAATAATAATCTCTCATCTTATTGTTTCTTTTTTTTTTACAGATGAATTAAAAAAATCATTACTAATATGACATAAATAGTCATGAGCTTTGGTTATCTGCGAATTGGCTATTAAAATACATTCAAAAGCTTCTACGCATATAGTTTGATTTACGGATAAAAATCCTCGAGCCAATTGACTCATAGTAGAGTAAGCTATAACCTTTTTTATATCTTGCTGGAATAAACCAATTAGAGAACTAAATACAGTAGTAATACTACCTATTCATAAACAAAGTATTAACACTGTTGAGCTATACTCTATTAAAGGGGATGCTCGCATTAATAAATAAACCCCTGCTGTGACCATAGTTGCTGCGTGTATTAATGCGGAAACAGGTGTAGGACCTTCCATAGCAAGAGGTAACCAAACGTGAAGACCAATTTGTGAACTTTTAGCCATAGCCCCAATTAACAAACAAATACCAATAATAGTAACAACATTCCCATTTACATATGGGGCTAATGAAAACACGGTAGAGTAATCCAAATTACCGAATGTTCATATCATAGCAAACATACCCAGTGTTAAGAAACAATCACCTACTCTGTTTGTTAAAAAGGCAGAGATAGAGCTTTGATTAGCTGCTATTCTAGTAAATCAAAAACTTACTAATAAATAGGAACAAATTCCAACACCTTCTCAACCAACAAACATCAATAGGAAATTGTTTGCTGTAACTAAAACAATCATCATGAAAGTGAATAAACTTAAATAACTAAAAAATCTTTGGTTATGTGGATCATGACTCATGTAACCTATTGAATATATGTGAACTAAAGAAGAAACGATTAATACAGGTATTAACATACAAGCTGTTAGAGAATCAAAATTAAATCCTCACAATACATTAAGAGATTCTGAATCCACTCATTTGAATAATGAAATAGAGAGAGGTGTATTGTTCAGCCCTACTTCAAAAAAGCCAATTATAGCTAAAACTGTTGTTATTATTACGCATAAACATGTAATTAATTGTGCTCCGCTAACTCCAACTTTTCTACCAAAAAAACCGGAAACTATTGAACCTAATATGGGTAAAACAATTATGGCTAAATACATTATTTATATTCTATGGCTATGCTTCCTCTTAATCTATAAAAAGCTACCAATATACCTAGACCAATGGCTGATTCTGCACCAGCTATTGCAATTACGTATATAGCGTATGTTTGTCCTAATATATCATCAAAGCTAAGTGAACTTACCAATATTAAAAATGTAATAGCTAAAAGCATTATTTCTATAGAAATAAGCATTAAAATTATATTTTTTCTATTTAAAACAAAACCTAAAATACCTATCAAAAACAGAATTAAAGATAAATTCATTATTATATAAAATTGTATACAATAATGCATCTTTTACTTGTTTTTTTTTACAAAACATAAGAACAATAAGCTTACTATATTGGTAACCATAGTATGGTTTAAGATAAAATAGAAAAAAGATTAAGTAAATAAATGGTAATAGGAGTATATAAAGATTGAGTGATCAAACAGGTTTAGCCATATTAATGTTATAACAGATAGACCTATGTAAAATGTTACAAGTCAGAGTCTATAAGGTCCATAGATTCGCCCTGTTAAATTTCTTGTACTAACTCAGTGAGACTAGTTAAAAGTGCACCGATATTACCATTATCGCTATTACCATTGTTACTGTTACTACCACCATTACCATTATTGCCTGTACCATTGTTGCTAGCATTATCATAATTATTGCCATTATTACCAGCATTGTTATTACCATCATCATTTCTCTCGTTATGATGGCCGCTACCGTTGCTATTACCATCACCAATACCGTTATTTTGATTATCGGTTCCACCATTATTTGCTTGAACATTTGTACCGTTAAAAGTATTATAAGCTTCTAGCTCCATTACACGATCAACAAAAGCTTCTTTAACAGTATTGGCATTAAAATGATGTTGGTTCCTAGGTTGCATATCATGATATGTATTTGTTGGTGCATCTATCTCACTATTAACTTGATCCAACCTATCTCTTAGATAACCAGGCTCATCTGAAGTCCTTAATTGCTCACTTATATTTCTTACCTCTTCTTGGTTACGACCGTATACTGGCTCATAATAATATTCACGAGCAATAATGGTATTTATATCTGAAGGTAAATTATTATCATTAGTGTGTTTAGAGGAATCAAGTTCTAGCTTTAGACTGTTAGTAGAAAAATATCTAACATTTATACTAATACAGTTCGTAGTTGTACGTTTTGAATGTAAGTTTATGCTATAACCTATCGCTTTGTTATAGTTAGAGCTTGAATAGCTTGTTCTACCTTTATCAACAGGTGTAAACATATAACCACCTAATACTCCAGCATTACTAGACTATTTTATGATTGAATTAGATATTTGTCTACTATCTATGGATAGCGCCTTCTTACCCAATTCAAATGCAAAACCTAAGGTTAAAGCTAAAAGAAATATTAACATAACACTTAAACCGTAAACACCATTTGTATAAGCACTTACTAAATATGGATAAACTAATAAAATTTCTAAATCAAACAATAAAAACAGCAAAGCAAAGATAAAAAAAGATATGCTAAATTGTGTCCTATTTTGTCCCAAAAATGAACTAAATCCACACTCAAACGCACTATCCTTTTCCTGGTAAGGGTTGTGTGGAGCAAATATTAAATTTACAGCTAATAAAATGAACGCCAATAAAGGTATAAACAAGAAAAAAAATATTGTACTAGACATTTAAGGATTAAACATCATAAGTGTTAATAATCTAGACATACTTAAAACGGGTGTAGATATAAATATAAATAATAATAATATTAAGGTTAAAATGGAAATAGTAATAGCCAAGGAGGATGATAATACTATATTGTTAACTGTAAAACTTACATCATTTACACTATTTGTGTTATTGTTTAGAGATGGTACGACACTACCGTGTAAAGTTGTATCTGCAAACTCTTTATTTATTTCGTATTCGTGCTTGTCAAAAAAGATTTGTTTAATTACATTTAAATAATAAACAGCGCTTATAACACTAGTTAATATGGCTACTAAAGTTAAAAAAACGTAACCACTATCTAAAGCAGCAGATAATACCATTTGTTTTGCAAAAAACCCTATGAGGGGTGGTATACCCACAAAAGAAAATAAGGTAATAGCTAAACTTAAGGCCAACACAGGATTAAGATAAAAATAACCTTTTAATTGACTAATAAGCTGTATAGGTGAATTATTTCTATCTAGTAGATTATTATATTGTTTTTTGAGAGTACCATTGTTAATAAAAGGATATAAAGAAAACCCAACACTAATTAATATAACAAAGGCGTTTAAATTTGAAACTGAATACTGCATTAAATAAAAAATGAAGGCTTGGATTGATTCTAAGCTATTTATGCTTAAAGATAATAGCATAAAACCTAAATGTGATATAGTACTATATGCAAATAACCTTTTTATTCTAAATTGTGTTAAACCTAACACAGTACCTATTATTAAAGATAAAAATGAACTAAATAATAAACCATAAGTCCATGTGAAACTAAATGAAAAATAAAAGTTGCTAGTGTAATGTATTAGTTCTAATAATAATATCAAAATAGAAATTTTAGCTATTATTGCAACAAAGGTTGTTACTATTGTGGGTATAGCGTCATATACGTCAGGACTTCAGAAATGGAAGGGTGCAGCGGATATTTTAAACAAAAATCCTACTGACATTATTAAAAGAGAAATGTTTAAATAAAAAGGTTTATATCAATCTAACATGTTATTTGTATATTCATTCGCTATACTGGATAAACCAGTTATCACGTAATAACCATCTAAGTTTGTTGTACCAGAATTCGCATATAATAAACTTGCACCTAAAAGTATGAAACATGAAGATAAACCACCTAGTAAAAAATAAGTAAGACCTGCCGAAGTAGATAGCTCAGAATTCCTATAAAGTGTAGATAGTAAGTATAAACCGTAGCTTTGTAACTCTATAGATAAAAAAATTGAAACAATATCACTAGCTGAAACTAAGAAAGTACCCCCTATGATAATAAATAATATAATTAAAGGGTACTCAATTACCCTAAATTGTTGTCCCATTTTATTTATTAGATTTGTATCATAAGAAAATTTAGAAACAAATAAAGCGTAAAAACTAGCGTAATTTTTAACTCAAATTTTTCTAGGGTAAAATGCAGTTAATAGCAAAATGGTTGCGCTTATAAAAAAAATAAAAATATGAAAAACTTGTGTGATAGGTGTTGCATGGAATAGGCCACCATATAAACCTATACCTTTATCTAAAAAAGACATATTTAGGTTTGTTAATGCTATGAAACAGGAGCATAATAATATTATTATGGTTTCTTTGGAATAAAGGATGGATTTTTCTCGTCTAAAAGTGACGGCATTAGATAATAATAAAAATAATAAAGAAAAAATAGTCATTGTTTTTGTAGGATTCAAACCTACCTATTATTTTTGTTCCGTTTCTTACGCGCAGTAAACAAACAAAACTTAACTGAAAAAAACAGAAAAAAAAAGTCATATGATCTTAAAACAGATGGTGTAAGGTTTTAATAAAACCATTTAATTAATTAAAGGGAAAATTAAGCTATGTTGCGTATAATTTTTTAACACGTTTTATAGTTTGATATTGCTAAATCATTAATATTGTGATAGTGATAATGATAATACCACTATGGTATATCAAAAGATGTATATAACCTGATATTTTTACAATAGTAAGTATGTTTACTTTTACGTCACCTACAACAATGGGAAATTTGTCACAAAACAAATATATAGTTTCTACAAAAATACTGATATTGCATATAAAAACAATTATTATACTAAATAATAACTTGCCGAGCCAAACAAAAATGGTGTTTCATTATACATTACATAGCATAGAGTATAATTGAGGACATTATGTCTTAGCCGGGAGAGAAAATCGAATTCTCATTCTTAATGCATGAAATTAACGTTCTAACCAGTTGAACTATCCTGGCTTAAAAACAAATCTGTATTAGGACTTATTTATATACACTTAGCTTTTTTAGCTAAAGGGCGGATACCCTGACTTGAACAGGGAACTTACTGTTCCACATACAGCTGTTCTACCAATTGAACTATAACCACCTGTACTAAAGTTAATATTGTTTAGTTTTATGTTGGAGTGATTCGAACACCCAATAATAAATACCAAAAATTTATGACTTGCCAATTAGTCTACAACATAGAAAAGTGTAAGTTAAATAAATCTTGTGTGTAAAATATATTTTAATTGCCATTAACCTTAACACTAAGTATCATGATTACATAAGGTAAATCCGACTTGAACGGATAAGATTTAATAATCAAATAGTCCTTTTATTTATATATCTTAAACTTACATTTATCATTCCATAGTCTTTCACTTTTTGAATATTCAACTAAGGAAGGTCTACTGATGTTTAAATATTTAGATGCAGCCCTTAAGCTATCAAAGTTATAAATAACCTCGTTATTATCTAGTAGAGTTATAAATATTAAAAAAAGAATTAGTATTACCTTGGGGATTGATATTAACACCATTTTTTGAAATGTTGTTATTATTATTGTTATTAACATTACTATCAATATAATCAGAACTATTAATGTAGTTAATAGATTGTGAAGAACTAACTTCAACCTGCTGCTCAGATTTAGTTTAATGATTTACAGCAAGAGGCTGCTCCCCTTCTGTACAGAAGGAAGGTCAGAGTCATGATGTGTCGCATTAGCAGGCGAAGTGGAAGAACCAACAAAACAATCCTCAGTTCAAATATCTGAATCAGGCATACAATAAATAACAGTAGAATCAGAAGTAAATCAAACCAAAAAAATATTATCCTAAAAAAGTTATAATAAATAGAGGAGACAAAGGATAAACTTTAAGAACAATAACGTCAAAAAAGTAAGAATAAAGGACGAGATTTCATATTTTAGAATAAAATATACATGTAAATGTACAAGACTAGAAGTATGTGTAAACACAAAAGTATAAACAAAGCTCTAGATAAACCAAGTGTATCGGCATAATATATAATGATAAGAAATAAGATAAAACAATAGAAAGATAAAAACATCTTTAATACCTAGAGTACAAAAGATAAAATTTGAGTGTTAACTGCCACAGCTAACACTAAAGTATATTAACAATTGCATATAAACTCAGACGAAAATCTTATTAACTATTTTATTTTCAACAACATTACTTTGTAATACTAAATAAAACTTATTGTTTGCTAATAATTATACAGGTGACAAGAATCGAACTCGCAAGGTTTTTAAGCCATTCCATCCTAAGTGGAATTTGTCTACCAAATTTCAACACACCTGTAGTATAAAAAAGCATGTATACCGATTCCATCATTACCCTTATTTATCGCTCGTTTATGTAAATAATAATAACATAAATTTGCAAAATAATGATTAAATTGTAACACACGACAGTTATACTGTCATTGTGTTTAATGTTATATAATAAATCACATAAAGGTTTGTCCTATACATAGATAGTATGCCCAAGATAAGATTCGAACTTATAACCTAAACATCTTCAGAGTTCCGCTCTACCATATGAGCTTCTTAGGCCATAACATATATCTTCTTATACATAAAAAAAATATGTTATATAAAACTTGTAGTGCATATATTAAATGATACTGTTCATAACAATTTTACCAGATATAAAATTTTATCTTAAGACTTTATTTATAAATCGGGCTAATAAAAAAGGGTAGAGTAGAAATATAATGTTTGTTGTTGATTTAAAAATAAATTTCGTATGAAACTTTGCTATATGTATATACGTCTAAAACGAAGGTCGGACGATAATGACAAAAACATAAATGTCGGTCCAATATATAAGTGTAAGTTATATAAATGGCTATATAAAGGTCACAAGATATGTATAAATAAAGCCAATATTAATCACTATGAGTCTTCAATTAAATATATATGTGGAGATATCAGGAATCGAACCCGAAATAACGATATGCAAAATAGATGTTTTACCAATTAAACTATATCCCCTTTAGCCTCAATAATCTTTTTAACTAAAACACCTTTTCATTATATGTTAAGAAGAATAATTCTATTATTTTTATTAAACAAAATAATTATCCGAAAAACGACTTGAACGTTCACGATATTAATCAATAAATCTTAAGTTTATCCTGTCTACCAATTTCAGCATTCGGACTCACACGTGTAATAAACATATGCAGATATAATTACTATATTAAGGCCAGAATGGTTTGAACACTCATCTAAACCGTCATGAGCAGCTTGCTTTACCAATTAAGCTATGGCCCTTAATGATTTCTATAATTTTACATATATAAAGGTATAGAAGCCAAATGCTAATAACGTTTACACTATGAGCGTAATGCGGATAAAGGATTTGCACCTATATATCCTGGTCATGAGCCAGTTATGTTACTATTACATTAACCCGCATATGTTATAACTTTTATTTACGTCCGCCCACAACCGTAAATAGATAGCCCAGAAGGGATTTGAACCCTTGATATATTGGTGAAAACAACATGTCTTGACCGCTTGACTACTGGGCCTATGATTAAGTTATTAAATACTTTTCCTTTTTTCTTTTTTTATTGAAAAAATCAAAAAGAAAAGCCCAGTGCAAGTATCGCACTTACTTCTACCGATTACAAAACGGTTGCATTACTTTTATGCTAACCAGGCTTATTGTTTAGGTTTGGCAACATTTGAGATGCAGATTTGTTTTATAAGTGTATTATCTAGTAAGTTATAAAATTAGTACTTAATCCCTAAAAACGTCACAATTCTTTAAGGTAAAGCCTATTGATTAATAATTAAAATTGTAGTGTTAAACTACGTATATTTGAGAATATCTTAAGGTATGTTTCGTGCCTATATGCATTCAGCACTTATCATTAACTAACGTAGCTTTCCTGCCGTGCGATTATAAAGAATAGCGCTTGAAACAGTTTATTTATATCATCTTATTCAGTTTGTTTACACCTAACCTGAATCAGCAACTAAACCAATTAATACTTAGTGTAAAGTAAAAATCCCAGCTTAAGTTTACGTTAGCCAATATATTAAGCATATTATTGGCTATAAACATATAAGCTATATAAAGAAAGACTTCGTTTCTCTATGTTGTGGATAAAACATCATCTTTTCCTTTTAATAATATTAATATAGGATGTTAAACAACAGGTAAACCATAGGTTAATATACCCAACTCCTTTCGTACAAGGGGCTATCCTTATTTTATTCTAATTTCCTCTAGAAGATAGAAACCATACTGTCTCACGACGTATTTAACCCAGCTCGTGTAGCTTTTTAATCGACGAACAGTCGCACCCTTCATGACTCCTACATTCATGTGGATAAGCTAAGCCGACATCGAGGTGCCAAACCGCGCACTCAATTTGAACTCTCTGGCGCAATTAGCCTGTTATCCCTAGCGTAACTTTTTCAATAATCCAAGACCTTTCCTTTTTGCATCTTGTGATCATATGCCCCGCTTACGCGACTGAAAGACGTGTAAGTCAAACAGTAAGGCAAGATTAAGCCGTTAAACTTGATAAGTAAAATAAATATCGTATACTAAGTATATATCAAACGTATTTAATATAAAATTTTGCCTAGACAAAAAACTTAAATATACTAGTAAACAACAAAAATCATTAAACACACTAATTATAGTTACCACTATATTGGGTTTATTATCGTCATGACTAATGTAACTTGTAATTATACAAATTATGTATTTAGTTTATTTATACCCAATTATATTAAGGTATTTAAGTAAGAACCTAAGTGTAATTAAATATGAATATATATACAGTTGTCTTAGGCTCTTTTATGTAGATCCCGGCTGTAATATTATATTCGTATTTAAAGTATGTTAGGCTCATTTTGTCAAGTACGTTCTCTTGTTAGGTTCGTTTTCTTAATAAAAAGAAGTTATTTAATACGTCCTGTGTGCTTATTGTGTAATGATTTAGTCACATCTATATTTTAATGTAGTTAAAATCTTACCTAGAAAAAAAAAGTTCCAACTTAAATGGATATATAATTGATTTAGTGTTAGATATAAAAATAACACCTATTCCAGACTAAAAATAAAAAACATGAATTTTTCCTAAGAAAAAGTTCGTGTAAAATTGCATGATGCAGTTTTACAAAAATGAATTTGGATACTCCCAGGTACTTTTTATGGGATCTGTGCCCCGCATAAACTGCCACCTAGCAATTGTTCCTATGAATTCTTACAATCAGTGCTCGTGTATTAACCACGAAATCTTAAAAGAATGGCCATTGGACCTATCTCCTGACAAGGTTTATATAATATGATAAATGAAGTAAAGGTGTTTCAATTTTATCTTGTCAATTACCTTATAAACTACAACTCATTAAATCATACTCGGTAACTAGCAACAGTAAAGCTGCATAGGGTCTTCTCGTCTAACTAGAGGTAAACTGTATCTGCACAGTTATTCCAATTTCACCGAGCCAATCATTGAGACAGCTGTTGTATCGTTACATCATTCATGCAAGACCGCATTTAACGGCCAGGGTATTCCGCTACCTTAGGACCCTTATAGGTAAGGCCGCCATTGAACGGGGTTTCCTTCAAAGCCTAGCTTATTTTAGTCAACTAAGCAAATCCGATAACCAGCCGCCATCGGGCAGAGATCACACTCAATACTTCGAATTCATTTCTTTGCAGCGTGCTTTGTTTTAATTAAACAGTCGTACAACACCATTCTATGCCTCCTATTCCTTGCCTAATATTAATCAGGAGGAATGGCCCACCTTATCCCGAAGTTACGAGAGTCAATTTGCCGAGTTCCTTAATGATTGTTAGCTCGAACGCCTTCGTATTCTCTACTTGCTTACTTGTGTTAGTATTTAGGTACGGTATTATCGCGTAAACTAAGAGTATAATCTAGTTTATATTTAGTTACGGAGTTTACAGTTTTCCAGAACATTTATCACTTATCTTTTTTCAACAGGTTGCAAAAGAACAAAATTTACCCTTGCACTTTACATTTTTGTGTTGTTAAAATAAATGTTAGTTTCTGTATACTCTAGGTTTTCTCATCGTTTATCCCGTTAGGGATCTCTCATAAATAACACATATATATAAAGCTATAACAAACTTAGAGGCCGTAACTTTAATTAAATGCCATAAGCTTTAGGCGAGGGGTGTTTTACTCCAATATTACACTGAACTATCCACAATACATATGTGTAATAATATACCTATTTATCATAGGTGAAAAAGGCAGCTCAACTATCAGATAATACCCCTTATCGTTACTCATGTCAGCATTATCACTTGGGTTGTCTATCCTACTACTATTCAATCCTTGTAAAGGAACAATCTAAAACTTCCCCAATGTTCCGCTACCCCTTATATACAATGTATAATATGTACATTAATATATATGGACAAGGTTTCGGTATCTTGTTTAGATCCGTTAAATTTTCGGTGCTTTTATCCATAAAACTTTTAAACAAAACCAGTGCTCTTTTACGAGGTCTTCAAAAAATGGCCGCTTCTAAGCCTATTCCCTGGCCGTTTGGGATAAATACTGCCTTAATTTCACTTAACAAAAATTTTGGAACCTTATTAACTCTTGTTCTGGGCTGTTTCCCTTTAGACATACAACCTTATCGTACTATGTCCGATTATTCAATATACATATCTAGTCCTTCCGAGAACAAATACTCACTGATAGAGTCTTCACGACCCCCCAATGTCCACAAAAAGCACATCTTTCACTTTTCCTTATATGTAAAAAAAAATGAATACTAGTTGTATGAGATCACAGTTCTGTACCTTCTGATATTCTATTTAAATTACCTACTTATATAGGTTTCGCAGAAAACCAGCTATCCTAGTCAGTATTGTCTTTCACTAACTTACCACAATTCTTCGGATATCTTTACAACGATAACCCGTTCGGACTTTTATAATCCTGATCGTGGTAAGATCACTAGGCTTCGGGTCTAATTTTGATACTACATCATTATATCATAATTGTTTTATCTACGCATTACTGCTCGCATCAAACATTAACTTGCTGACCCATTATGCGAAAGGTACGCTCTTGTTGTTTATTTAAACTTTATCTTGAGCTGCTTATAAAACTACTATTTTGATCATTTCCCTCACGGTACTTTTCGCTATCGCTTATATATTATATTTAGTTTTAGAGGAAGGTTCCCCTTTTATTCAAACAGATGTGCACTCCATTTTACTTTTTAAAACTTATCCTATTTCATTCACATTACTTAGGGAATCTCTTTTGATTTATTTTCCTGAAGTTATTAAGATATTTCAATTCACTTCGTTTAATTTTCGAAAATTTAATTTTTTACTAGAGTTCGTTTACAAGTTTAGCCTTAGAAAAGCTCTCTTTAATATATAGCCATGATTCCGTAATAGTCCCTTTGTATACTTGTTTGCTATATAATAAATATAGCAAAATAATATTATCCATATCATCTGCATCACTACTGTATATTATAGATTCAGTCTTTTATTATAATAACTACAATATAAGAGTTATATATACGTATGTGTATTCGGGTCATTATGATTCGAACATAACAATTCCTCAACCCAAATGAGACGCCTGACCAACCTGGCTCTAACCCGTATTAATTTTGATATGTGCATATATGGTACTGGACTGTGTTACCAGTAACTATTCCAGAGAATATCCGATTCGAACGGATGTGGTCATTTTAACCAAATAAGTTTCAAGCTTATCGCTTTTAGCCACTCAGCCAATTCTCTTATAAACCTAATTTATACATCATAGATTTATGCATAAAAGGTTTCACAATTGAACGCAAATTAGACATATATTTTTTAATAATATAAATTCTAGGTAAATGTGATTTAAAATAACGGATGTTACAATGTATTCTATTATTATGTAATTGTATAAGTCAACAGTTTTAATCGAAAACGTTAACCTATGACCATTATTAATATTTTAACTTTAATATTTAGACCACTCGGTCAATTCTCTTTATTATTTAAAGGAAAATAAACTAGCGATTGATTCCTCAGCGATTTGAACGCCAAACCTACTCTTATCAAAAGCATACTTTACCAATTAAGTTAAGGAACCTTTGGTACAAATATATTGTTTTCTGAATAAAGTTAACAATATCTACGCTATACACACAAAATGTGGTATTAATAACACTTTACTAATTTATTTATGGTTAATAGACCATTAAGGAGATTAACTCCTGTAACTTACGGAAAAAAGATGATTCGAACATCCAGGTGTTAATTACACAATATTTAGCAAATATCTCGCTTTACCAATAGCAATTTTTCCTACACATATGCGACATATGCATATATACTAATATGTGCGAGTTAGGCCGGGCATGATCCGGCATCTACTATCTCGACAAGAGAGTACTTTACCAATTAAGCTACTAACTCTTTCTATTAATAAGTACGGCCAGTCGAAATCGAATCGACACACCTCGTTTGGAAGACGAGCGGTCTACCGTTAACCTATGGCCGTTATGAATGTTTTGACTTTTATTATTATTTTTTAAGAAATTAATAATAAAAAGCATAACAAAGATATAAGAAAAACGTAGAAAAATAATAAAAAATATAACCCTTCATTACCATCTTTTTTGTACTCTGGTAATATTTCATCTGGTTTAGCTACTTGTTGTATGTGTTTAATAGTATCATCTGTTATATCCAAATCCTTGTTGAATTGTTCTCTTTTTTATGCCATTACTGCATCATAACCCGAATGTGTGTAAAGCACATCTCTGTTAATAATATCAGAAAAAACAACTATGATCCTCAATAGTAAATGGATATAAATAGAATTAGCCAAACAATATCTACGAAATGTCAATAGAGTATAGCGGATTCAAAACCCAAGTGATGATTTTCAGTAAGATGATAAGCCATAAACCTTCACAAACCTACCCCTATAAAAGCAGTTCCTATCATTACATGTAAACCATGAAAACCTGTACCAAAGTAAAAACAAGAACCATATGTACTATCGGATAGTGTAAAGGAAGAGACTGTGTATTCTAATCCTTGTAGAGCAGTAAATACTAAAGCTAACATTACTGTAAAAACTGTACCGTACAAGCCTCCTTTCCTGTATCCTTGTATTAAAGAATGATGAGCATAAGTGATTGTAAAACCTGATGACAGTAATATTACCGTGTTAAGCAGGGGTAGTTCAAAAGGATTAACGGAATCTATACCCTTAGGTGGTCATTGAGCTCCCATTTCCACAGCTGGTGATAGGGCACTGTGAAAAAAGGTCCAGAATATAGCCATAAAAAACAATGCCTCACTTACTATAAATAAAGCAACCCCCATATTTAAACCTCTTTGTACAGCTAAGGTATGGTTACCTAAATAAGTAGCTTCACTAATAACATCTCTAAATCAAAACGACATAGAAGAAACCACTAAAAGTAGTCCCAAATATACGAAATCTTGTGCAGAAAAAAAACCATGCATTGTTAATACCCCTGAAGTCGTAAGAACCAAAAGAGAAATACAGGTGAAAATAGGCCAGGGTGAAGGCGAAACTAGATGAAAAGGATGAGCCTGAAAATTACTTCTTACTAGATTTGTCATATGTACGTAAATTAAAAGTTGCATAGATACATCAAATAAAGGGCAATATACTGGGTGATTATACACATAAGACATAGCTATAATCTAGCATCTGTGAGAAATCTTTTTTGTATTAATTATCATTGGTTCATTTAAATAAACAATAAATGACCTATCGTTATTAATGATTATATTTTTTTATTAAGCAAGCTATAATAACCAAATGCCACGATAAGAGCAAACAAGCCTGTAAATTATAATAATAAATCAGGCATAGCATATCAACATTGGAGGATAAAACAATGAACTGTATAAGACATATAAAAAACGTCATGACATGACAAAGCCAACACCGAAAGTTGCTTTGTTTACCTCAATAAAAAAGGGGATAAACTTAAAGAATAGGTGACTTGAACACCTAACCTACCGTGTGTAAAACGGTCGCTCTACCATTGAGCTAATTCTCTTATAATAATGAGTTATGTTATAGGTAAAAGCGATAATATCTTTTATATGCAATCTATAACTCTGTCATAAAATAGTTTATGTAAGACCTGCAGGACTTGAACCCACATAATGATGATTAAAAGTCACACATTTTACCAATTAAACTAAAGTCTCTGGATTTATTTACATATGTTTTATAATTACTTAAATCCGTACGCATGTTCGTCAGTACCTAAATACATATCTTAAAAATAAAGCACCATGTGGTCTTTAGACCTTTCTCCAATTTATGTTACCCAAAACGTATATAAACAAATTAAACTAATCTTTTTGTTTAATCGTTATAACAATAGCACCAACCATAGCCAACAACAATATGATAGAAGTTATAATAAGTCATATAGAATAACTGGTATACATAATATTACCTATACTTGTAATATGTGTTGTTTCTGCTAGACTACCATCTCAAAACTTGGATGTTACAAAGAATATTTTATCATCATTATTAAAAAAATTAAAAAATCTACTAACGTAGTCAGCAGAATAGCCTCTAACTGTAAAATCACTTAAATAATCAGTTAAATTGCTATTTAAGTTGGCACTATAACCATTAATATTTAACAAATTAATAGGTAATGTTTGATAAACAGGGTAATTAAACGATATAGCTATCACTAAAGCTAACGGTATACTGTTACTAGTATCGTTTAAGAGTTCAGATATTCTAACATTAATTAGCATTAAGATAAACAAAAACAATATTGAAACAGCCCCAACATATACCAATAAGTATGATAATCCTATGAAATTTATACCCAAAACAAGCAAATAACATGCTATACTTAAAAATAAACCTATCAAAAACAACACTGATACTATAGGGTTTTTGCTAATTATAACAAATATACCCGACAATACAGAAGCTAAAGAAATAATGTATATAGATTCGGCTCTATAACCATTGGTAAAAGTTTCATTTATAAGAATTAAACTGTTCATATTATCAAAATGTATGATTTTCTATCTTATTATATGTTTATAAACTATGGATTCTAATGTAGAGCTTAGTTTACGTCATGTGTAAGAAACTGATGATTTATATAATTAAAGAAGGTAAACGTGTATAAGACTCGAACTTACATCTCTTGTGGCCGAAACACAACGCTTAACCAATTAAGCTAACACGTGTTTAAGATCTAAATCAATATTATAAATTAAAATGTGTGCAATAAGCATCGCCTATAAAACCCGAGATGTGAAGCCTTTAAAGTGAATTGAACACTTATCTAGATATTAACAGTATCTCGCTCTACCGTTGAGCTACAAAGGCTATAAATTACTGATAAAAGATTAAGGCATTTATTAGTATTAATAAGTTAAATAAGACTCATTGAGAACAACTTTTCATATAAGTCTAGGAAGAAAAGGACTCGAACCTTCGACAGCCGCAGCTATTGAGTTTACAGCTCAACCCGCCATACCAACAAACGGAACCCTCCTTGTGTTTATACAAGATATTACAGAATATAATAAAACTTTTAATACTTAGCTTATAAAAACACACCTGTTGAAATAGATATTATGCAGTAACTTTTTATTTATCACAAATATAAGAAAAGCGCTTGTATAGTTTACCAATAATTAAATTCAGTGCATGGTTGACATGTAGCTTAGATACTTTTAAATACTATATATAGGCATCATGTAATTGGGGTGTTGCAAAAGAACACTGTAAACAATTATATCAACTAGCGTATATTTTTTCTCATTGATATAACATAAATTTAAGTATTTTTTTGCAACAGGGCATTTTTAATATTTATTAATCCCGTGCAATTTCCACTACACGAACCATATTTCGACTTAACACCAATCAAAGTCACGCATACGAAGACCACATGCCTAAGTTTATGGACCAGAACGCCCAAATTTAGAATAAACACCGGCCAAACTTATTGCACATACTTCTTTCGGCGCTTGACGAGTAGTTAGTACCTATCTGAGATTAGATTCACCGTGCCGTACTTATACACGATTACTAGTAATTCCTTTTTCACGCAGTCGAGTTACAGACTACAATCCATTAACAATGTTTATCCATTTTTGGGGGATTAGCTCAATTTCGCAATTTCACACCCTTTTGTAAGGTTTATGTGGCACGTCTATAGCCCACAATATTAAGGCCATGATGACTTGTCCTAGTCCCTGTTATCATATCCAATATAGCGGGGAACTACTTCATATAAAAATAAAGTAAGGGTTTACGTTAATTAAATGGAACTAACCAAAGTCTCGCGACATTAACTGAAGACAGCCGTGCAACGCTTGTAAATATATTACCTTTTTATTTTTTTACGTACAAAAAGATAGATACAAATATTCAAATTGTGGTAAGGTTTTTTGCGGATCATCAAATTAAACAACATACTTCACTACTGGTTTCAGAAACGGTCTAATGATTTCAGTTCCAATGTTGCCAAATTACTCTTGAGGTGGAATGCTTACATTTTCATTTATAGAATAAACTATATATCTAATCTATGACATTCATCATTTTCTGCTTTGACTACTGGGGTATCTAATCCTGTTCGCGATACAAAGCCTTCGTCCTTCAACGTCAGTTATCACATAAGGGGATGCTTTCACCTATACCTGTGCCATAATTTTTCTTTTGAAAAGAGGTATGACAGAATTTCATCTCTACACCTGCAGTACTTTAATACCCCCTCGTAAGTAACTCTAGTAAATTAGTCCCTGTGAAGGCTTGATTTACCGTCTAGGTACCCTTTAAACCTATTAAAGATGAATAACACTAGTCTTCTACGTATTACCGCGACTGCTGGCACGTAATTTGGTCAAGACATATAGGCAGACAATGTCATTATCATAATTCTACCTAGAATTTTATTTGACAGAGTCAATATTGCATCAACCATTTGTTGGTGCAATCAGCTATTGCTATACATTCCTCCAAGTTGCTGGTTCAGCCGTTAGGCTATTGACCAATATTCCTCACTGCTGTAATAATCATCGTGGGCTTTCTTCAGGCCCACTGTGATCGATCAACCTCTCAGTTTCGACTACGTATATAAAGCTAGTTAGACTTTTACTTCAACTACTACAATACACGAGATAAACGCTTCTAAGAGCGAAACATAAGTTTCTTTATTAATATAAGGGATCTTTCTCCTTACTCCAAGGTGGTCGTGTTATCTTATACTCACCTGTACACCACTACTTCGCTCCAATGGAGCGAAGTCGTTCGATTAGCATGTGTCAAGCATTTGGACAGCGTTCACTCAGAGCCATCATCAAACTCAACTTATTTTTATCTTTTGTACATTTGTCTTGTGTTTCTCTTAGCAACTATAACCTACATAAAAATATACGTAGGTTAAAATCCTATAGTAATATATAATTATTGTTTATACTACTAATATAGTATTTTAACAATTACACATAAATTTTATATTTATTATTTGTAATTTATATATCGTTATTAACTCAGTTGATCTTACTTATCTAATGCAAAACATAGAAACAAATTATAATATACAAGCTAGTGTTATATTTAGAATTAATAACTATTATAAATTATATGTGTTTAGTTGTAAATAACAAATACATAATTTAATTTTTACGGATACAAGTAAGCCGGTTCCTGTTGTTGTTTATGATTCTAAACAAAGGCTAGATTTAGGATTACTATTTCAGCTATATACTATACTAAGAAAAATGAATTTTCACATATAAGAAGTATATTTTTTTATTTTCTGCTAGAGACCAAAAATTTTATCTTTACATCTTTATTGTGTTTGTATGCATAAACCCAATTAGCTCTGGACTTCCCTACGCTATTAGTTGCAACATAGCTTTAAACAATGTGCATCACAATAATAATAAAATTATTTGTTTTTATGTGTATTAAATCTCAATAATTATTTAAGCTTAGGAATATAATAACGCATATGTTTCTATGTGTTAAACATTACATATTACTATATGTAATATATATTTTATTAAGATAAACACTTTTGTAGTTACTGTTTTCAGTAAAAAAAACCATACTAGTAGAGATGGAGATAAGTAATATCTATATATAGATATTAATATGAGACATAACAATACTAGTATAAAATAGTTTTACTGTGAAGATAACCGTTTTGATTACAATAAAAAACAATATATATATATATATATCGGCAATAATTATAATTTTGTTAAAAAAACACGTGCTGTAAATAAACGGACGAACCTTGGCAAGATATATTTTGAAAATATATATATCATTACTATAAGTAAAGTAAAGGCGAATGTTACTTGATTTAAGAAATAGAAAGGTACTAATTGTGGCATATGAAAAATGAAAATTGTATGTTGGTGCTATCATTACTGATATTTGCATCGTAATCTAACTAAAGATAAAAGTGTTTAAAGCAATGAAATATGTAAAACCTGTAAAAAAATGCTTAAACATAAAATAACAAATAAATAAGTAAATAATCAGACATAATATCAACCCCCTCATTATATATAGCCATATATAACGTTTTAATAAAGCTAGATAGCTTATACGGTAAATAACCATCCAACAAGAACTCTTGTTGCACGATCTACTACCAAGGGTAAACCGCGGTTAGTTAAAGTCCTGTGCACGACTTGATACAGGCCCTGGTTTAATTGATACAAATTGTTGTATTGCTACAAATCTATCAGTTATATTATGTACAAATCGCAATACATGAAACTGATGATCACTAAGGCCAGAGTATATAATGTAGTAAGAACGCGATTAATGTTATGTTGCACCATTGAATAATTATAACGAAATAATAACCCTAAGTGCACACATGTGTGCACCAAAACTATCGTACAATAGCATTCCCATATGGAAAGCAAGATTTATCATATCTAGACATCATAAATCGGTATTAGTGGCTTAAGCTTTTCTACGCTGCTTAACCTCTGATATAGGTTCTGGGTTATAACCCTTTTTATTAGATTCTTGTATTATTATCCAAAGTTGGGGGGGTTAGTCCTATTTGAATTAATAGTACCACCTTTAGTTGCATTATCTCCAACAGTATTCACAACAGATCTAATAAGACTGGTTCTAAAAACATCAAAAAAACCACCTTTTATTATTTTGCAACACATAATAAACTGGTTTTTATTTATAAAAAGATCTAAAAAACTACACTCGTTTACAGGATGCTTATGTATTATAAACCTTCAGCACCAGATTTTATACATAAATCCAACAATCCACTATAACCACCAATATTTGAAAAATTAAAAATAGTAGGGTTCATACTGTTTTTTAATGTTTCTACCCTGCCTTTTAATGGAATCAATATACTGGTCTCATTCATACCACTATTTGCACCCCACCCGCAAGGTTAGTATCTCAAGTACCGTTAAATGTTTGTTCCATTATCTCAAGTGGTATTTTCCATATAGCATTACATGTTATTTCCAATTATAATTTTATTTCGTATTGTAAATCAATAACCATACTTGTACACGCCAATATATGTTTATACTCTACTAATAAGGGTAAATAGGCTGTTTAATGTATAAATAGAACTACTGACTTATAAGATTTGAGTGGGCTACATAACGTCAGGTTTAAACAGTAAAAATATATAAAAGCTAGTTTTGTCATTGTCTAGTGTAAGTCTAGGGCATCTTTAATATATGAAGAACTTAAAACAACAAACACTTGTGCTTGTATAAAAGCTATACCTAGTTCCAACCCTGAAAATGCTATAATGAATACTAGGGGAATTAGACCCACAAAAAAGTAAATAAATCCTGAAGTCATAATATTATAAGCAAATCCACTTAATATGTTAAGCAGCATATGACCACTTAAGATATTGGCTGCTAGTCTAAGTCCTAATGAAACATTTCTTGCTAGATATGAAATAAACTCTATTAATACTAACAAAGGTAAAAGACCTAAAGGACAACCTGCAGGTACAAATAAGGAAAAGAATTTTAAGCCATGTTTTTGAAAACCTAATATAGTTGCCCCTAATACTACTGTAAAACTAATAAAAAATGTTAAAACAAAGTGAGATGTAGATGCAAAACTATATGGTACCATACCTATTAAATTGTTTACTAAAATAAATATAAATAATGCGTAAATAAAAGGAAAGTATACTTGTCCTTTATTTGCATTTATCTGGTTTATTACTATACTATGTATAGTAGCATAAATAGATTCTTGACTTATTGATCAATTATTAGCTATTACCTTATTGTAATTAGTAGCTGATAGATTTAAAACTAAAATTATACACGCAGCAATTGTTAAATAAAGTCCTATGTTAGTTAAAGATAGGTGTAAGTTAGCTAATACAGGTGCGTCTAAGCTTAAAAAGTTTCTTATTTCGAATTGATCTAATGGACTACGTGTAATAAACATAGTTTCCACTTCTATAGCATTTTGGGTATTGCAGCTAAGTGTAAAGGCTAATAAAATATTTAAGAAATTTTGCATATTAGGAATAAAATTAGCACTAATTAACATATAGTAATTAACAATATAAGTACAAACAGTTGCAACTATTTTATATATAATAGGCCATAAAACATATTATTAGCAAAAACGATATTATATACATAAACATTAGTTAATTAAAGCGTTGTTACCATAGCGTATACAACATGTATTAACTTATTATAGAGTCTATTAGTTAAAATAACATCTTGCACGGTATAGCAAAGTGATATCGGTTAAAAAAAACAAGAGTACTCGGATTCGAACTGAGAATTTGAAGTTTGAAGCTTCCTATTTTACCGTTAAATTATACTCTTTTTTTTTGTACTATTACTAAGCAACATATAATAATAAAAAGGCCATCATAAGAGCAAATAGTCCTGTAGCTTCTGCGAATGCAAATCCTAAGATTGCGTATGAAAATAATTGTCCTCTTAATGATGGGTTTCTAGCCACACCTAATATAAGTGCACCGAAAACTACACCTATTCCTACACCTGCACCTATTAATCCTGTTGTAGCCATACCTGTTCCTATAATTTTTGCTGCTTGTATCATTTATTTATTCTAAATTTATCTTTAGCGAACTAAACTCAAGCTATTTACATTTATTTGTTGTATTGTTTTTTTTTATTTCATTTATGTTTTTTGTTATTAACTATTAAGGCTTCAAGTAAAAAAAAGTAAATCCTACCTCATCTTAATAAATCAGGTTTATTACCCTTATTCCGTTACTAGCAAGCTAACTTAAATTTAAAGAATATCAAAACTATAATAAATAAATATTGCTAGATATTATTTCAAAGCTAAATAGAACACATGGAAATAATATTATAAAAGCTATAACTAAGGGTAAAAGTATAGTTCAACAAAATGACATCAGTTGATCATAACGTATTCTAGGAAAGGAAGCCCTAGCCCATATAAAAATAAATATCATTATGCAAGTTTTTAATCCTAACGTTAAACCATATATCATTCCTTCTATTATAGGATCAGATAAAAAGGTTTCGTAGTTACAATCTATAAAGCTAACATATAAATAAGGGTCAATCTGTTTGATCAAATAAACAAGAGATGTAAAGTTAAGTAAATAGCCAGCTAAGAAAAGTATGCTTGTTAATATACAAATAAGAACAATACTAGCATATTCAGCTAAAAAAAAGAAAACAAAAATAACTGCTGCATGTTCTGTCATGAAACCACTGACTAGCTCAGATTCTGCTTCGGCTAGATCAAAAGGAGCTCTATTTGTTTCTGCTATAGATCCTATAAAAAATATTATAAATATAGGTAATAGCGGTACAATGTATCAAATAGCCTTTTGCGCTTCTGTATTGACGGTTAAACTTAGACTACCTGATAATAATATTACTAATAGAATAGCTGAGCTTAAAATCAGCTCGTAACTAATTAATTGGGCTGTACTTCTAAGTGACCCCAAAAACGCATATTTAGAATTAGCAGATCAACCTGCTAGTAATATTCCATAAGTAGATAATGAAGAAACCGCTAACATATAAAGTATACCCAAATCAAAATCTGATATAGCTAAACCAGGACCGTATGGTATAACAGAAAAACCCAACAAGGAAAATATTAAAGTTATTATAGGTCCAAGAAAAAATAGGATTAAATTCGCTTGCGTAGGGGAAACATATTCTTTTAATAAAAGCTTTAAAGCATCTGCGAATGCTTGCAAAAGACCATAATATCCCACAATGTTAGGACCTAATCTTCTTTGCATACTAGCCATTGTTTTTCTTTCAGCCACCGTAACAAAAGCTACGGTTAATAAAACAGGAACAGTTACTATTATAACTTCTATAATAGAAATAAGTATGGGTAAATATAACATGATGTGATAATAAAACGTATAAATTAAAAAAAAAACAATCTAGATATGTTTCTTATAAATAAAATATTAAGTTAAAAATAAAACGAATTTATGGCCTTATATTATTTTTATTTGTACATAATTTTTATCTTAAAAATGCACAAATTATTCATTATTAGTATGTATGATATAGATAAGAAAAGTAAAATTCTTATTTAATATTCGAACTTAGATACAAATATTCTGCTCTACTATTGAGCTAATAAGAACATAATAACTTAAGCAGTAACATTACCATGTGGTAAAATGCAAGTTATCATAGGTATAAGAAACGCTATATACTAAATATACGGTTAATAAACACCTATTTGTTTAAGCTGATAATAAGTAGTCTATTTGAATTTATTCATATAAATGGACCGTGTACAACAATATATCTTATACATATTATATTTTTTTTATTGAACGGTAAAATGGAGTAATTATAAATAAACATAAACACAATTTATAACTGGTGTATATACATATATCTCAATTTATATTCATTTAATGTATATATTAGGGATATGGAGGAGTCGAACCCCTTTAACAAGATCTGCAATCAAACTGTACTACCCTATACATCATATCCCTTATTTTAAATTGTATATATCTGATCCTTGAGCATAATTTACTTATAACTGCTGGCTTAACCATTTACATATGTGCACACTAAATAAAAATATAGTTAAAAATTTACATACACTTTAATAACTACTTGTAAAACCTTTAAATTGGATTAAACACACCTAACAATATTATAAACAATAAATAGGAAACATAAAATATGGGATGTTATGTTCTATTGTTAACCTAGAAAGGCCACTGATGTATAATAACATGCAAACCTGGGTACCGTTTGTCAACCTAATAAGATATTTTTAAATTAAGTAGCAAAAAAATGTTAATTCTTATCTAAGATTCGAACTTAGATCCAAATATTAGAAGTATTCTGCTCTACCATTGAGCTAATAAGAATAGAGTTGATATATAAATGTGTTTAACACCTTAAATAGAAGTTGTAACCCTAACAAAGTTACGTATTAACTTAACACTATTATTCTGATTAAACAATAATACATTCAGGTTATAAACTCCTTAAATACGAATCAATATTTATGTTATATAAAGATTTAGAAAATAAACTTCCTTAGTCAGGTAATAAGCTAGCCGACTCTACTAAAGATAAATTAGCTTTTATAGTGTCTTAAATTAACTTATAAGTGATCCAAAAATAGCGGATTGGTAAATTACTTTTTTTCAGTAAAAATTAATACAAAAGGATTTAATTCAAAAGTTTAATTTAAGATATTAAACGAATTGAACTATATGACAATGTCCCATAAAAATACCTTTACCTTATAAATACGAACACTAAACTTTACTATAAATATGTTATACCCAAAAATGTACACCTATAGATGAAAGGGAAGGACAATATTTTTATTCGTATAAATAAAGTAAAAATAAAGCACAATTATACTTTAACTCATTTACCATGTACTTGTTTATATCATACACCTTGTTACAACTCATTACCGTTAACATCAACTAAAGGTTATGGATCATTATAATATGTACTATATGCAGCGTTAAGGTTATTTTTTCCATCATAAACATCTACAATATCACCTTTTTGTTTAAGATCCACTGTATTAATTAGGTATTATACGTTATTTTCCGTAATCTCAAAACCTAATCTTAGTAACTTTAAGGTTATTGCACCAGGAAAACTCTCAAGCATCTCAAGACCAGAATAACCTTGATCATGTTCGGGATCTTCGTAAAGGATAAGGCTATATTTAAGTACAACAACCTGAGGAGATTTATATCCCTTAGGTGAAGATGTAAACCTTATGTATATATCGTGTGTTTTATTAGGCTTTAATCCATAAAAAAAGTCTCACCAATAGCCATCATCTAAGGACTGTTTACCTTGGAATTTTGAACAGTAATTAATAAAAGGCATACAACCTAAATATAATGTTTCTTCATAAAACGAGCTTTTAAGTTTAAGTACTGCATTGGAACTGAACCTTTCATTAATAAACGTTGGGGTAGTAATCTAATAGAGGTTTTATAAAATAAAAAAAGCTGGAATTGTTATATATCATTAATTTAATTATTGTTCTTGTAATCATGAAACAAATTTTTCTATAGACACTGATTCAATAACAATAGGCATTGAACTATGTAATATACCACAAATCTCCGAACATTGACCATAAAAAGTTCCTTCTCTGTTAATCATAACAGAAACCTGATTTAATCTTCCAGGATAAGCATCACACTTAATACCTAAAGCAGGGCAGGCAAAGGAATGTATAACGTCAGAACCTGTTACGATAAATCTAACATGAGTTAATTCTGGTATGATTAGTCTATTATCAACTTCTAACATTCTAAGTGCACCATCTTCTAAGTCAGATTCTGGAACTAAGTACGAATCAAATTCAATAAATTCGTCATCACTATTTAAGAAATCAGGATACTGGTAACTTCAATATCATTGATGCCCTTCTGCTAATACTGCCATAGCTGGATCAGTTACTTCATCCATTAAATATAATAACTTAAAAGATGGAAAAGCAATTAAAATTAATATAAGAGCGGGTGTAATAGTTCAAATTAATTCAATTAACGTTCCATGGCTTAAATATTTATGCGAAATAGGTGCTTCTGTGTTAGTATAGTTTTTAACTATTGATATTAATAATCATCCTACTCCAAACAATATTATAACTAGATAAAATAAAATATTATCATGTAGCTCAACCAAACCTTCCATTTGTGGTGTTGCACTATCTTGAAAATAAATACCTCAAGGTCTAGGAGCATCACAATGAACTACACCTAAGCTAAAAATAAACACTTTTTTAATAGCTAGTGCAAAGGACATACAAAAGAGCACTACATATCAATTAGGATTAGCTGTAATTAAAAGGTTTAGTGATAAATAAGAATACGAAAGTTGTGTATCTGTTTTTAAAGCAGATGGTAACTCATTTTTTTTACTTGCTAATTCAATTAAGCTATTTTCAAGTAAACTAATTAAAGGAACTATGATTAAAAAATGTGCAAAGTAAACAACTGTAGATATTTGTCCAAATTCTATAAATGGGGATTCTACATGCTTAGCACCTAGCTCCATCAATATTAAAAAATTACCTACAAATATGAAGAAAGCTGCTTTACTTAAAGGTTTAAATTGTATACCCCTAGATCTAGAAAGATCCGTGAATGGCATAACTAATAATATTAATATAGCAGAAAACATAGCAATTACACCTAATAGCTTATTAGGTATAGATCTAAGTATAGCATAAAATGGTAAAAGATATCACTCAGGAACTATAGCAGGGGGAGTTTGCATTGGATTGGCCATCACATAATTTTCACTGTCTCCTAATAAATTAGGCATGAAAAACACAAATAGAGATAATACTAATATAAAGATAAATATAGTAACTAAATCTTTAAAAATAAAATAAGGGGCGAATGGTAATCTGTCATAATTACCTGAAACACCCAAAGGATTACCTGAACCTGCACTATCATGTAGTGCAATTAAATGCATTAGAGCTAAAGCAGCTAATATAAAAGGTAAAACAAAATGTAAAGCAAAAAATCTATTTAATGTGGCGTTGTTTACACTGAAACCACCTCAGATAACAAAATGATTATATATAAATAATTTAAAATTTATAATCAAAACTTCTCAGTCTTGTTTAGACTATGTCTTCAACCTTTAAAAGGTTGTGAGGGTGCGTGTCAAGCTTATTGTGAAACCACTCACTTGTTAGTCGTTGAACGTTTTTGGCATACCATGTCAAACTTCGCTGCAAATAATTTAAATTAACGGTGGAATATTAACTAAACGTTTTTGCAATTTTCCTCATTTGCCTCTAAAACATTACTGCTTTAAGGAGCCTATCTTTAACAGAATTTATTCTATTAGTACATATACAAGCAGAAAAAAAGGGCAATGAAGTTTATTGGGGGAAATTAAGATTAGAATAACGAGAACTATTACGTAGGTTCATTAACCACTTAAAATATTGGGTACCTTTAATACCAATTAAGGGATGAAAACCTGAAAAGGAGAAAAAATTAATCACTGTCTGTATGTCAGCTTTAGAACTTACAGAAAATTGACTATATGTACCTTTTTCAGTGTCTATTTTTCTACTTGTATTAAACACCAACTTGAAGGCTTCAAATAACATGACATGTACTCTCTGTTTTAATTGAAAGCATCCATCGTTATTATTTTTAATAAAAAATGAACCTTCAGACATTGTAAACCCTACGATTCAGTTTTTAAAAAACGGTAAATTTACGTAATCTGAAGCTGTTTCAGGTAATTTAAACAATGTAGGTATTTCTACTTTGCCTTTTATTGGTAATTCATTATAAACCTTTTTATCTTGTTTTAGCGTATACATAGCTAAATCAAACTGAGTTCTTCTAGTGTCAGTTAAAAAGAAAATACCATGATGTAGAAATAATGGAAAAACGACTTCTTGTAAGTCAGTCCTATTAATTATTAATTTACAATTTGGACTTTTATGATCTCGGTTTATTAAAATTTTTCCTAATTTTAATGCAGATTGAATATACTCTAATGTAGAGATATCTTCTAAGTGTATTGAGATTATAAGTTTAATAGTTATAAACCCTTTTCCTGTTCTAGTTATTTGAATATATCCATCCCCATCTATTAAACCGGCTAAAAAGGCTATAAAAGGTGAGGGAATAGAAAGATATTCTTTTTTGTCTAATCTTATATTTTTATTTCCTTTTTTTAAAGCATATGAACTAACAGTACCAATAGTAGGCAATATTAAAGTAATTGCATACATCGTGGTTGAATAATATTCTGTTATGTTTTTTGACTCAACTATATCTTGTCCAACTCAAGGGATGGCACTCATAAGGCTAGTTATGACTGTAGCACCCCATAAACTCATTTGCCCATAGGGCAAAACATATCCCAAAAAGGCAGTAGCTATCATTAAGATAAAGATAACCGTACCTATTGTTCAAACTAATGTTCTAGGAGCTTTATAGGATCCATAATATAGTCCTCTACCTATATGTAAATAAACTATAAAGAAAAATGCGGATGCTGTGTTTGAATGTAAATATCGTATTAACCATCCGTTGTTAACATCACGCATAATGTGTTCTACTGAATTAAATGCTTCTAAAACACTAGCATTGTAATGCATTGCTAATGTTACCCCTGTTATTATTTGTATAACTAAACAAAAGGCTAGTAAAGAGCCAAAGTTTCATAAAAAACTTATATTAGATGGTTGTGGATTATCTATTACGTATGAATTAACTAACCTTAACAAAGGATGACTCTTGAATATTCTCATTTTAATTATTTATATGTGTTATAACTGTATATCTAGAAATAATCTAATGCACAAAATAAGCATGGCCTTTACAATTTATAATGTATCCTTGCAAATTATTAATAGAATGCAATTCGCATTTACAATGTTCCAGTAAACTTATGATAAGTTTAATAATGTTTGCAAAATTTAATATATACACAATATTAATATGTTAGTGATTGGTTATAATTATACTATAATGCCCAGCCTAATTTAATTACAATCTCTGCTTTTATATGGGTTATTTATCCCTTATCTTCGTTCCTTACAAAACGCTTCAGACTATTTCATCATTTTTAATTACTTTCTAGATTGAAGGCAACACGATATTTATGAGAGATATAGCACAAATGTGTTATAATTTAACAAAGCTTGCAAATAAAAATATACATGTTTAACTACTTACTCACCCTTTTAAACCAAAGGACCCAATACGAATATGAGACTTTAACTTGGTGTATTGTAAATTGGATTTTTTATAACCTCTTAAAAGAACTGCAGATAAGCCTTTATAAGAAGAATCCATATTTTTTATATTACCTTTATATCTAAGTTTAAATAAAGACCTAGCAGCAGTATTACGTTTAGTTAATCTCCCTGCCACTTCTATTCTTATACCACTCACGTACTTGTTTTTAATAGTCTTTCAGATAGAGTTTAGCATATAATATGGATAATTAAAGTGTATTAAATCTTGTGCTTGATAAGTTTTATAGTATTTTAAATTATATATAGGATCAGTTGTATTCACGTTTGACAATAATGATTCCACTATGTCCTCATTTTGTGTATTAATGTTTTGCCCTATATCTAATGAGTCACTAATAATGTTATAAATTTTTAAATTCTGTAACTTTTTTTTTCTATTGTAAATCTCGTTATACACAGCTCATCTGTCCATAGACGGTAGTTTAAACATTAATAAAGATCTTCTTAGTACCGTTAATAACTTATTTTTTCTATTTCTTAATTTTGTAACTAAGGTTTCTGAAAAAATATAACTGTTAAGGTATAAATATTTAAGATTCACAAGATTAAACTCTATTTCTTTATCGTAGATTCTTTTTACCAAATTAACCAATGGTTTAAGATACCTTTTTTCAAACTTAGACTGATTAAAAGACATTAATTGTTTAATATAAGTAGATAATATTTCTTTACGTAAAGATTTAACAACATAATATTTCAAATATTTTGTTCCATAATTTTTAAATTCATTACTATCTGTTTTTGTTTTATTGTTAGGGTCCCTTAAAACTATTTTTTTTTGTTTGTTTATTTTTGATATCATATTTAAGCCTTTTTTTTTTACTATTTTCATTTTTAAATTAGAAGGTCAAGGTCCATCACATTCTGCTAATTCACTTCTTATCTTTTTAGGAAGAAGATTGTCCATATGATCTATTGTATCAATCCTGTTTATTTTATTAAGGTAATACTTTTTTTGTCTATTGTAAGTATATATAGTAATAACTACTTTATCGTTTGTATGTTTCAATTCTGCTTTGCTAGTTAATATTCTATTAGTTGATAACCTTCTACCTCTCTTACGTAAACGAGGAGACTTTACCTTTTTTTCTAACTTACGACTGTAAAAATTAAAATAACTTTTTACAAGTTTAAGTAGGTTTTTATCACTTATAGGTAATAATTTAATTGCATTATTATTAAAAGCATAGATACTATTATGTCATTCCTTATTTGCAGGTAAATAATGTTTAGGTTTGCCTACATAGTTATTGCTTTTTTCTACCTTTATCTTATATGTATTATCTTTTTTTGACTTTGTCTTAAACAAATTTAAGTTATAAACAGAACCAATATCATGTGCAGGTTTATTTAATTGTACATTATCTAGTAAAACATTAGCAAAAATATTTTTTTTCTTTTCTATACAAGGTAATGCATATTTAAATACATTTAGATTTTCCTTTACACAATTATTATTCATGTTATTGTTTAATATTAAAAAGGACTTCAGTAGCCGTATAGCATTTTCTGTATGTTATATACTGTCCTAATATTAAGCTTTTAGCTATTCCTTTTCCATTTTGATTATTTTACTGCAAAATAAATAATATAAGAAGTTAAGTTTTAGTTAAAAATTAATTATTATACGAGCATACCTTACATATTATTATTTTATCGTATTGTTTATAATAAGTACTTACATTAATGTATGCCCAAGATAATATAGAAAGTTTTTAGAAATGCCAGGCATGGTTGGAAGGTTATTGTTAGCAATACTCACCCTCTAGTCGTTGAACGTTCTCACCATATATATGATATAAATTTACATTACATCACATAAAGCTCTTGTGAGTTTCGCTTCAAATACACTTATAATTATAATAAGTGTTTTTTGAAATTTGCCTGGTGTTTACCAACGTTTACTTAAACATTGGAGGACCAGTACCAATCCTTTAGTGTTCATTTTTTGCAAAATGAAATGTATGGTGTATAATACCACACAACTATGATATATTAACTATTACCTATAATCTGTAAAAACCTTTTATAGTGTAAGACCTTTTATATTTAACAACTTTTCTTATGTTTTAAGTAAGTAGTTTACATGTTAATGATTTTATCATTAACATGTAAAAAATAGATCCAGATTCAAAGATTAAGCATGGGATGGTACGTAGTAAATTAAAGTCGTTACAGAGTAATGTAAGCCATCTAACACCGGTGCGGGATATATACCTAAAACTACTGTAAATAATACTAATGTTGATAAAATGTAAAACTCACGTTTATTAAGGTCAGAAATATTTACAGTAAAGAATTTAGAATATGATCCAGCAAAAGCTATTCTATTGAACATATAAATAGTATATGCAGCTGAAAAAATTATAGAAGAACTAGCTAAAGCTCCCAATAATGGTAGTTTTTCAAATGCACCATATAATGATAAAAACTCGCCCACAAAATTTAAAGTAAGAGGTACACCACAATTACCTAAGCATAATATAAACAACATAATAGAAAATAAAGGCATTAGTTGGGCTATACCTCTATAATAGGTTATTAATCTAGTAGAAGATCTATCATATAGGACACCTCCTACACAAATAAACAGTCCAGAGGAAACAAATCCATGAGCTAACCCTAATGTTATTCCACCTTCTATACCTTGTATTGTATTACTGAAAACACCCATAAGATATACTGCTGCGTGAGACACAGATGAATAAGCAATAAGCTCTTTTACATCTATAGTTCTTAAGGTACTTATGCTAGCATATATTATAGTAACTACACCAATCAAATATATAAAAAGGGTGCAATTTATATAAGCTTTTGGTAGTAAAGGTAATATCAATCTAAGTATACCATATAGACTTAGTTTAAGAACTATTCCAGCCAATATTATACTACCACTCAAAGGTGACTCAACATGAGCCTTTAACAATCAAGTGTTTAAAAGTATAGTAGGTGTTTTAACTGCAAAAGCTATAAAGATACCACAGAATAAAAATAATTGAGTGTAATAGTTAAAATTTGTTTTATATAAAGCATCAAAATCAGTAGTTCCTATTATTGAGGACATTGCTACGATAGATAATAGTAGAAATAAGGACCCCAAAAGTGTGTATAAAAACAAATAAAAACTTGCTCTTACCCTATTGCTTGAACCAAATAACCCTATCAATATAAACAAAGGAGGTAATATACTTTCAAAAAAAATATAAAACAATAATATATCTAATACTAAAAACACCGACAATAGTAGTGTTTCTAACAATAAAATAGTTATGAGAAATGACCTTAAATTATGAAATATAGATGTTCAGTTTGATAATAATGAGATAGGCATTATTATTGTTGTCAACAACACAAAATATATAGATAGACCATCCACACCTAGATAAAAACTAAAATAACTTACCTCATGATACTCCTGCACAAATTGAAATTGATTATTACTGAAATCAAAAAATGCAAATAATATCAAAGAAACAAATAATGTTAAGATTGATGCTTTTAATGCCGTATACTTGAGGCTTTTGTTTCGTAAATCTGAATAATTATGGTACGTCCTTGTGGAGACCAATAGTACACCAACTAAAGGTATCAATAATAATGAAATAATTAACATCGTATTACTTTTGAATAAAAACTTACCGCGAAAGCCACTGTCACATAAGGGAGTTTAATTGTCGTATTGTAATTTAATAATACTAAACTTTTTTTTTAATATAATTCACTTATAATCAACTGTGTGTTATAAAAAGCATAAACACTTAGTGGACTGTTATATATTAAATTAGCTTAGCTTAACCACACATGAAAAGAGAAAAAGCCAATTAGGAAAATAGGATAGTTTTAACCTAAAATGAAACATTTGAGTTGTATTAACAGATAAACGGAAATCGCAAATAACGCGATAACTCATATTTAATCTAGAGAGGTATGTTACTAGGCTTTAGGTCCTATAATTAAAAATATATAACTTTAATTATAGCAGTAGAGAATCCTTCTCCTACATGTATTTTTTACAGGACCCTTCTCCTCCATGTGATATGCTTCACGTATTATTAATTAAATTAATAGTGAAGTATCCATACATACACCTGAGTGCGATAAGTGTTGATATATATCAACACCAGTTATGGATTTACGTCCCATCCCTCGTACACTAATCACAATAATTCTACGACATGTCTCCCTTCTAAATTTTATTTTTGTTAAATAATCATAATGTATATTAAATAATGGCTTTGCTTCTGTTTCTCCCTGCCTCTGTCCCTGTTTCTGGCAGAGGCTTTAACTAAGGCTCAGACTGTTACTGTGACTAGCACAAAACTTTTAGCGAAACGTGTACGTGGTGTGGTTGTTAACTAAGAAGATTTATAAGAGAGTCAATTTCAACATTGATATCAGATAATCTATAAAAAATGTCATTATAATGATGTTGTATAGCGTGAGAACCGTGCCCTGCAATAGGCACCTCGTGCAGTGTATCACACAATTCATCTGTTTTAAACGTTAGATTGTTAAAAGCCTTTTGGGTTTGTACAGATGATCCATCTATCAACCCCTTATTGTGTACTAAGTCTTGTTTGAAGTTTTCAACCTGACCAATTTCTTTATCTCTAAATTCTCTAAGCTTAGACCAAGCCACAGACTTGTTAGTATTTATCTCTTTCATAATAGAAGAAATACCACTGCTGTCAGCTTTTAAAGCATTTACGTATGCTGCTATATCACCATATTCAGCTTGTACAGGTAAACTCACAAAAGCATGAGGTTTAGGCGGACTGCTTAAACCTCATTCTAAAGAATTGAAAGATCTACTAATAATACTTTGCAGTGTATCAAAGTAAAACTGAGGGATAAGTCAAGGATACCTAGAAGTAGCTTTACCTTGTGTCAACTGTACATATAATATGTGCAAGAATAATCAGGTAGCAATAACACTTACTATAGATCCAAAACTAGATACCATATTTCAACCTGCAAATGCATCAGGATAATCGCTTATCCTTCTTGGCATTCCTTGTAAACCTAAAAAGTGTTGAGGGAAAAAAGTAATATTAACACCCATAAATAAAATTCAGAAATGTACTTTACCTAATGATCTTTTATAATCTACACCTAATATTTTTGGTATTCAAAAATATCAGGCACTGTATAGCGCAAAAACAGCACCCATACTTAGAACATAATGGAAATGGGCTACGACATAGTACGTCTGTTATTTTTTTTATAGTATACTGTTTTGTATTATTTATGCAGCGTTTCTAAGCAAATCTGAAAATAATTTGGTGTTACTTTGTTTTCATCATATTGGTTGGTTAGGGTTACCGTTTTGACCTTGCATAATATTATCATAAACGTTTTGATGATTATTTAGTAAAAAAGTCAATATATATTGCTCCTGTTGAGGAGTAAAAGTGTAACGACTTAAGGAAGAAAGACCTAAAGTTCTTTGATGATCTAAAGTTCTAGCTATATTACCTAGTAGTGGTTGGTTTACACCACCAACTACGTATTGATAATTCTGGTTATTAGGATCATTTACCTGTACAGGTCCGTTAGCTTGACCTGCTCTTAAATTACCACCCATTCCTGTAGTGTTAACGCCACCACCTGCTGGGGGATTAGCATTAACGCCACCACCTGCTGGGGGATTAGCATTCATCATGAGAACAGGCTGGTTACATAACTCAAAAATGATTTCGCGTACTAAACGTGTATATACGCTCATTATAGTATAATATAAAATAGAGATTTCATTAAATACATCTGTAAATACATTCACATCAAAATAAATTAAAATAAGATACCTGCTAAACAAACCTGTACAAAATATAATAAAACAACTATATAAAAATCTTTTATTAAAAATCATATTTAATAATTTTTTGATAAAAGCCCAGAATTTGTTAGGTTTCTTGGGAGGTAATTCATTTTGAGATTTATACTTATTTCTATAAGTAGCTCTTAAAAAATAAAAAAAAATAAACAACTAAAGTATACCAATATATAAAATTTACCCCTTTTTATATGTTTAATTTAAACTTAAATTAGTTTTAAACCTATACAATTAAGTACGCTTTAAACGAAACAATTTATAAGGGGATTGGACTAGATCTTTATTAATTTTAACAATTTCTTTTAAAATTAAATACACTGCGTATAGTCTCTACAGATCTTTATATACATATATATATAAAAACCCACGGTATAGCTTACAATAATGTCGTATTATACTTGCATTAAAATATTTATTATAAATTCCACCGTTCGCTATATATTATATAAATATATATTACGTATTAAACACTCATCTAGTAAAAGGGTATACCAGATGAAAATTTAATAAAGCAATGTGACAACACAACACATACATTAAAAGTAAAAATAGTTTTTCCTTACATTACCTAGTATTAGGATAAGATAAGCTAACAAAATAATTACATGAGAACTTTAAACATTGTGATAATTATAAAACTTTAGATAAGATATTTGTTTATAACCTAATAGAGGATATTTTTTAAAATGCTCAAATAAAAGTAATCTGGATTCGCGGTTATAAAGATATAAACGATAATATTGAAAATTACCGCTAACTTTAGGTTTATCTTTGTAGATAGGATTATTACTTTTAAAATACAATTTTATTCAATTTAAAATGTGTAATTCATCATTTTGCCCTATAGTAAATCTAGACCCTCTTAAACTATCTTTTTCATTGAATACTAAATTAAAGTTACCTTCTGCTTCTATGAATCCGGATAACCAGGGAGCGAAATATGTAGGTAATACACTTATAGTTTCAAAATTTTGCAGATGAACTTTTTTATTTTTGTATTTATTATTTCTATTGACTAAAAAATTATCAATATCTTTTGCTAACAAACAATCTTTAACAAAATCTAATTGGCATTGTTTCCTAGCAGTTAACAAAGGATATTTGGCTAGAATAACAAAAACTTTAGCTAAATCACTCTTATTACTAGCTATTCACGTAACATATCTTGTTTTTCTTTCAATTACCACTCTACCTCCAATAACTTGTTTTATTTTATTTAACATGATAACATTTTCAGTTATATTGTTTAAGGAAATTACTATTCGTATAATAATACTATTTGATTTATTAGAATTTAAATTACTAGTAATAGTACCGTCTCCTTCTAGTAACCCAACAAAAAATTGCTCTATGTACGTTTTATCATGTTTAGTTAAATGTTTAGAGTTATCTGAAATAGGTAAATTTAAATTTTTGCTTTGCTTTGGTTCCTTTACTATTTTACTCTTAAAAAGTTTATCGTGGAATGCTATATCTAGTGAAGCGTTAGCTAGCACAACACCACTTAATCCACCAACAGTGAACATGAATACGAAACCTAATGCAAATAGCATAAAAGGTGTTAGTAAAAATGATCCACCATAGCATGTAGCCAATCAACTGAATATTTTAATACCAGTTGGTACAGCTATTATTAAAGTGGCAGCCGTGAAATAAGCTCTTGTGTCTACGTCTAAACCAACACTGTACATGTGATGACTTCAAACAACAAAACCTAACACTCCAATAGACATCATGGCATACACCATACCAAGATAACCGAATACGCTCTTATTCGAGCTGGCTGATATAGTTGTACTAATTACGCCGAAACCTGGTATAATCAGAATGTAGACCTCAGGATGTCCAAAGAATCAGAAAAGATGTTGGTAAAGTATAGGGTCACCACCCCCAGCTGCTTCAAAAAATGAAGTATTAAAGTTTCTATCTGTTAATATCATAGTGATTCCACCAGCTAACACAGGTAAGGATAGTAGAAGTAAAACAGCAGTTATAACAACTGCTCAACCAAATAGTGCTAGTTTGTGCAATCTAATTCCTGGACTTCTCATATTCAATATTGTAGTTATAAAGTTCATAGCACCCAATAAACTACTTATACCGGATAAATGTAAAGCAAATATAGCAAGATCTACACTAGGTCCACTATGACTTTGTATTCCTGATAAGGGTGGATAAAGGGTTCAACCTGTACCTGCACCATTCTCTATACCGCTAGCAAATAAAAATAATATTAAACTTGGTACTAATAACCAGAAACTAATATTATTTAACCTAGGAAAAGCCATGTCGGGTCCTCCTACTAACAATGGTAATAAAAAATTACCAAACCCACCTATCATAGCTGGCATGACCATAAAAAAGATCATAACTATAGCGTGGGCAGTTATTATACTATTATATAACTGGTTATCTGCTATAAATTGAACTCCAGGTCCAGATAGCTCTAATCTGATTAGAACAGAAAAAGCTGTACCTATTAAACCTGAAAGTAAAGCAAAAATAAGATACAAGGTTCCAATATCTTTTGCATTTGATGATAAAAATCATCTTTCTAATCATAAAGAAAT